ACAAATTGCCTATCTTTTCTTTCATCTCGGTAGAAAGACGATCGGGAGGGGCTAATTCAAAACCCTCCGGTAAAATAAGAACAGCCCCCACATTCAAACCCCCTTTTTTACCATTAGAAAGAACTTGTTTCAGTTGCATATCATAAGGGATTCGAACAACTGCTTCAAATACAGTATCGGGAAGTACCGCTTGTGGTACCTCAATATCCACGGGCTTATTAGCTAAATGGCAATTGGCACATACAATACGGCCAGTTGCTTCTCGTGGATTTTCAAAACCCTGCTGCGCAAAAATGGGATATGCACTTGCAATGGATGTCCGAGTTATGATATATATCATGAGCGATACGGAAATAGATCGAGTAATCTGTTTCTTTATGCAAGAAAAAGTATTTCTAGTTTGCATGGTCCAATCATTGATTCCAAAATTTATACAATAAAATAAATGGGGTAGGTCGCTAGTATAGTTCCCTATCCACGATTCTGCTATTTACTGGAATAAAAAAATATAGGATGAAGCTATATATATATATATAATAAGTAAGATTTTCAATGCTTTGCTTATCTACAACTACAAAGTAATAAACATTCAAATTGGATTAGATTCATATCAGTGCAATAGATCCTTTATCAGTCATTCATTGAATGATAAATAACTACAAGTGACGGAGATACACGATTTAAATAACGGAAAATCCAAAATTTCAAAATTGTATCGAGAATGACTGGAAAGGTGGAAACAAGACCAGATAGAATTTGATCATTATGAGCAAATCCAAAATCTTGATAGATAGAGCCAATCATTAATTCCCAACCATGTGGTGAATGGAATCCGATACATAAATCAGTTAATAAAAGAATGGAAAAGACTTTGACTGTGTCGCTTAGGTTATATAGGAATTCCCGAGACCAAGAGTTAAGAATAACAAGGTTTTCATTACCCCAAATAGAATAACCGCTTAGAATAACAAAACAGATTAGATTTGTCGAGAAGTGCAAAATCGTATGGATATGACCCTCATTTTGTGTCTTGATGAATTGGATTGTTTCTTTATGGATTCCTATACGAAACTCTTGTGGATGTGTCTCCGAGTATTCTTTGATCATTTCGTCCAAGAAGAGGAATTCTTCTAATTCTATGAATTTTTTTAGAATACTCTTTTCTTGAATATCATTCAAGAAAATTTCGGATTGCCCAGTATTCCACCAATTAGTAATCCAAGATTCCAAACATTTCTTAAATGAGAAAGAAATCCACCAGGGCAAAAAAACTATAAATGAAAGATAGAAAAGAGGAGGGAATGCTTTATTTTTTGCCATTTTTTCATCTGTGAATTGTTAATAAACCCCCCCATTCGTCCACTCATACGATCAACTATTTCATTTCGTTCACGCATGAGTTTTATCGAAGGTATGAATCTATTTTCTTTGTGATTTTTTGGTGAGTCTTTGAATCTAGAAAGAATACAGAAAGAAATAGGCTAAGAATCTTTTTTTGAGACGAACGAACTCCTTTTCTATCAAATTCTATCAAAATATCCAATCTTTCGAAAAAATTTCACTGATGACCCATATTCAGGAATAGAATACTTGAGAGGAAAAGATATTGTGATGATAAAAAATGACTGGTAAAACAGAAATTGGCTCGTTATCATTCTTATTCTTAGTAAGAAATCCAATTGTTGATCATTAAAGAATACAAAAGAGGGGAAAAAAAGAAACTGCCAAAAAAGAAATGATTGACAAGATATGCTAGATCTAAAGTATCAATTCCAACAAATATTGAAGAAAACGAAAGGGTTTGCTATCTGAGATGAATCTATTATTTCGATTTGTTAATTTGTTATTGAAGTTATTGAGTTGTGTGGATTTGCGTACGCATAAAAGACCACAAAAGGAGTTTCGTTTTATGGTTGTTTCATATACGTTTGCTTTGGTTGAATGACTGTTCTGACGAAACATCAAGTTCAGTTAGAACCAAAGTAGTCTTGCGTTTTTTATTTTTAGTTCCTTATTCTCAAAATACTTCAATTGGTACGCGCAAGAAATAGGCCAATTCAGCAGCTTTTTTTTCAATTTCTCCTGGAGTCAAATTGTCATCAGTACGAGTCAAAGGAATGGCCCTCTGGCCTCGGATGTCCATATAAAGGACACGACGAGCATAAATCCCCTCTTTCACTTCTATTCTAACAGACCGAATATCCTTTATAAGGAATCGGAGGAATATGCGACGATTTCTTCCAGGAAATCCCCAACGAAAAATACACACTATTCCTTCCCTTCTATCGAATAGATCATAACCACTACCTACATTCCAAGAAATAGTACACCACAAATAGGAGCTAATAAAGAGACCCGCAATTCCGTAGAACGACATGACTATCCCTTGTGGAAAAAAAATGATTTGCTGAGATGGAAAAAACGATATCAAATTTCTACCAAGATAACTGGAAATTCCAACTAATACAAATCCTAATGAACCTAAAAAAAGGATAAAAGCCCAGCAGAAATTACTTATTTTTCGAGACCCTGGTAGAAGTTCTATCCATATATGTTCTGATCGCCAACTCATACTTGATCCGATTGTATTTTATTGGAATTTAGATAATACCCCAGAAAAATTGAACTTTGCTGTTTCCGAAGTAATTCTCATCAACTAGCACTAGTTTGATGGGAACCTTTAGGAGTAATTCATCAATTTGGTTAGATCTAAAATAAGAACCCCCTAATACAATACGATTCTACTATCCATATCGATATACATATTACATATAGATCCGCCGACTTCATTTTTAATTTTAAGTCATCCGGCGATCCTGATCTATTTTCAAATTGCTAGAATTCAAATATCCATATATCACGTTTCCACAGACCTTAAGAACCTTTTCCTTTATGTTCGGCGGAAATCACACGTTAGACTCTATTTCACTAACTAGATATCCGTGTTATGATACAATATAAGTCCAAGTTTTGAAAAAAAAAAATGGATGAGATTGGATCCCGTTGAATCTAAACAATTTTATTGTTTTGAACATGAAGAAATAAAGAAGCCATTGCAATTGCCGGAAATACTAGGCCTACTAATGGTACAAAAATAGAGGGAAGGTTCATCATAGAAGGGTACCCCGATTTACTATTTGTTTGTATCTGTTATTATTTCTATAAATATATTCTATAAAAAAAATAGAAATATCAAATAAAGATATCTTGTAATAAGTAATAATTAGAATGAAGAAGTAGATAATTTTCTTATTTTATTATATTCTTTATATTATATAGTAATAGAATTCATAGTAATAGAATTATAGAATTTGGAATCGAAACGAAATAGGTAGAATAAGTGCAAAGAATGTAGAACTAAATAAATGGGCTTATTCATCTTTCTACATGAGTATATATGATACTCAACCTTATTATTTATTATTTCTCTTCATTTATTTGTATTTTGTTCTTGTCTTCTAATTGAATAATTCAAATAGATATATTAAAGAGTTTCTTACAGATTATGGCAGGATTAGCTCAAATGGTTTTTCGGGCGATAGAGAAAGCTAGAAAACTCTATTATCAATATTGGAATTATCAATATTTGAATTATCAATTTTATACCCCTAGAAGAAGAAATTTTGTTTGTTTCTCTAATTTCACGAAAGGAAAAATTCACTCTTCAGGTTTATTGATTCATAATCAGGACTAGAATATAGGATAGGTAAAAAAAAGAGTTATCCGCAACTTTTGTTGCTTTCTGCAATTAGATCTTCTGTTCCCAAAGAAACTATCTTTTTTCCTTTGATTTCGAGAAAATAACTCCTTCTTTCTTTGCTACAAATCACAATAAAATAATTGAACTTAACGCTCTACTTGATTTGAATTTTGATTCAAAGGAAAAAGGGCGTGGAACTCAAATAACTCACTCAGAACGCTTTTTAAAAGATGACGTGGTATAATTAAGTCAAATAAACCCTTCTCGAATAAATATTCAGCCTCTTGTGAACCTTCAGGTACTGTTTGATTCAATGTTTGTTCAATTACTCTTTTACCCGCAAATGCAACGTAAGCATTGGGCTCGACAATGATAATATCCCCTAACATACCAAAACTGGCTGTTACTCCACCAGTTGTAGGAGATGTAAGGATTGATACATAAAATAACCTTTTATTTGATTGATACTCATATAAAGCAGACGATATTTTAGCCATTTGCATCAAGCTCAAACTTCCTTCTTGCATGCGCGCACCCCCCGAAGCACACACTATAATAAGAGGTAAAAATTTGTTGGTAGCGTGCTCAATCAAACGGGTGATTTTCTCCCCGACTACGGATCCCATACTACCCCCCAAAAAATGAAAATCCATAACCCCAATTGCTACGGGAATACCGTTTAGTTGGCCTATGCCTGTTTGAACAGCTTCAGTTAATCCTGTTTTGCTTTGATAAAAATCAATACGATCTTTATAAGTCTCCTCCTCCTCCCCCTCCGAATCAAATTGAATGGGATCCTGAGAAACCATGTATTCATCCATAGGATCCCACGTACCCGGATCGATCAAAAGTTCAATTCTATCTGAACTAGTCATTTTCAAATGATATCCACATTGTTCACAAATATGCATTTTTGATTTCAAAAATTTCTTATAATTTAATCCATAACAATTTTCGCATTGAAGCCACAAATCCTTATATTTTTGAGTTCGATCGAGATCATTAGAACTTTCTATTTCATTATCATTAGAACTTTCTATTTCATTATCATTAGAACTTTCTATTTCATTATCATTAGAATTTTCTATTTCATTATCATTAGAACTTTCTATTATAGTTAAATCAACACCCTTCGTATGAGTTCGTCTACTGGAACTCTCGCCTTCGCTACTATTGCGGCTTTCACCACCACATACGGACCCATGAATGTCGTAACTGTCATTATCACTACCACTGTAAGTGGTAGTATCTATACAGATTTGCGATTGAAGATAACTGTCAATGCAACCATTAATATGAT